GCTGCGTGTATAAGAGCCGAAATGGGTGTAGGTCCTTCCATAGCATCAGGTAACCATATGTGAAGGGGAAATTGTGCGGATTTCGCAACTGCACCAAGGAATAAAAAAGAGGCACACAGAGTAACAAATAAAGAATTGACTCCATTATTATGAAGCAAATTATTAACTATTTCGAACAAATCTCGAAATTCGAAACTACCAGTTATCCAATAAAAACCTAAAATTCCTAATAATAAACCAAAATCCCCTATACGGTTGGTTACAAAAGCTTTTTGACAAGCACTTGCTGCAATGGGTCGCGTGAACCAAAAACCTATTAATAAATACGAACACATTCCCACAAGTTCCCAAAAAATATAAATTTGTATTAAATTGGAACTAGTAACTAATCCCAACATAGAAATATTAAAAAAACTCATATAAGCAAAAAATCTCAAATATCCCTGATCGTGAGACATATAATTGTCACTATAAATAAAAACCATGATTCCAACAGTAGTAATCAATATTGACATAATAGAAGTAAGTGAATCGATCAAGTGTCCGAATTCTAAAGAAAAATCATTATTGATGGTCCAAGACCATAGATATTGATAGATAAAACTTCCATTTATTTGCTGAATAGCCAAATTGGCCGAAAACACCATAGCTACACTTAACATCAAAACACTCGGAAAAGCCCACATACGACGAATATTTTTTGTTGCTGTGGGAATAAGCAGAAGTCCAAATCCCATTGACATAGTAACTGGAAATGGAAGAAAGGGTATTATCCATGCATATTGATATATATGTTCCATAAAAAACAAATTTTCATTTTTTTCTTATAATTATTTCCGATTCACCAATTTTTATCTCTTTCGAAAAGAACAATAATAAATCAACAAAAAATATATATATGAAAACCTTTAAATAGTTTTATTTTTCATTATTCTGAACTATCTTTTTATCAAATATGGGAAATATGAAAAAAGTGACAGTTGGTTAGTCAAAAGGAATGACTAGGTAAAATTGATTACTTAGTTATTAACTTTAAGTATCTAAAAAAGTATCTAAAGAAAGATATCTATTAAGACAGAGAATATGTATGTGATTTTAAATTATTCTACAACTACATTCTACTCTGTCGATTTGTAACTATATCGTATAATAAGAAAAAACTAAGGAAAAACAGTTACACCAAAAGAGTACTTGACTCAAATATGGATCATAGTATGCATCAATAAATCGACTAAAAGAAAAAAGACTTAGTTATTTTATTCTAATTAATTTGTAGGAATTACCTAACTCAATGCGGAACTGATTGATTAGATTCTAATCCAACGGGGAAACTGATCTTTATCATAAATCTTAGAATACTCCTCTTATAGAACTGAAAAAAAAATAACTAAAAAGAAAAGTCTCTCTTGTCGGGTAATGGAATGTTTTGTTTAACGGATTAGTTACTAGTTGAAATTAGAACTCAAATAAACACGTCACTCTGAACTTAATGAATTAATAGTAATCAAAATTCCTTTTAAATTTATGTCCCCGCTTATTATTATATATTCTATTTTTTTTTCCTAGTCTATTATATATGTGATATACACGTATATATATATTTATATATACATATATATATAATATAAAAAAATATATAAAAGAAAAAAATTGATTTGTACCATAAAATAGTATGTAAAAATTATTGACATAATTAAGTAGAAAAAAAAACGAAAAAGAACGATCTATTTTGATTTGAGAAATATATGTCTTTCACATACAACGATAAAAATGAGTAACTCTTTTTGAATGGCAGTTCCAAAAAAACGTACTTCTATATCAAAAAAACGTATTCGTAGAAATATTTGGAAGAAAAGGGGATATTTTGCTGCAGTAAAAGCTTTTTCTTTAGCTAAATCGATTTCCACTGGGAATTCAAAAAGTTTTTTTGTGCGACAAACAAGTAAAAAAATTTTGGAGTAATCTAAAATTTCACGGCTCGAACAACTTCCCATTTTAGAAGATGGAAAATTTCCATTAACTAATGTATTGAACTTTATTGAATTCCTTATATAGTAGTTAGAATTAGTTGCTGTGGTATGTAGAATAATAATTTTTCCGTCTACTCTGGGTTCTAAATATAATATTCTTTTTTTTTCATTCTCGTTTTTATTATAGTCGATTTCATTTGTGATATGGTTTTCCCTATTACTGTACTTTTCTTTTCACAATAGATTTCTATTGTGAAAAGAAAAGTACAGTAAATTGCGATAGGTATGGAAACTTTTTTGTTTTATTATATGCCTAATTCAAAATAAAAGGGCAATTCATTGGGTTGATCATAAATTCGAAATATTATGTACACAATAAAGAGTATTAAAAGAGTATTATACATTATATTAACTAATATAGTTATATATTAATTAAGATTCATTAATTCTTAAATATGAATTCTTAATAAATTCTCATATAGTTTATGATTCCATTCGTTTTTCATTTAATTTATCCGATTTCATGGGTTTAAAATGAATAAAAAAAAATGGAAAAAGGGGAAACTCTGGAGTTTATACCTCGATTTAGAACAAAACTTTGAAATTCCAACTGTTCCGGGAATACTTAGTATATAGTACATAAAAATAGATTGTTAAAACAGAACCTACGAAGATACTAACTAAAGCTTATTAAAGCTTATTGAGGATTCAAATATGAATTTCAAGCAGCCTTTATTCAATTCATCAATTCTAATGTTTCTTAAACCATATGGAATCCTTTAATCTCGACGATTCAACATGGATTGACTATTATTATTTCAAGTAAGCCGCCATGGTGAAATCGGTAGACACGCTGCTCTTAGGAAGCAGTGCTAGAGCATCTCGGTTCGAGTCCGAGTGGCGGCATACTATAAAAAAAGAAACACAACGAATCCTATAATGTATTTAATTCCTGATTTCAATTCTGTAATGGGAACCCCATTTATGTTTATGATATTTGTGACTTTAGAACATATATTAACTCATCTCTCTTTTTCGATTATTTCAATTGTGATTACGATTCATTTGATGAACTTATTAGTTTACGAAATCCTAGGATTACGCGATTCGCCGGAAAAAGGGATGATAGCGACTTTTTTCTTTATAACAGGATTATTAGTTACTCGTTGGATTTCTTCGAAACATTTTCCTTTAAGTAATTTATACGAGTCATTAATCTTTCTTTCATGGAGTTTTTCCATTATTCATATAATTCCCAAGATGCGGAATCATAAAAATGATTTAAGTGCAATAACCATACCAAGTGCCATTTTTACCCAAGGGTTCGCCACATCGGGTCTTTCAACTGAAATGCACCAATCGACAATATTAGTACCCGCTCTACAATCTCAGTGGTTAATGATGCACGTAAGTATGATGTTATTGAGCTATGCATCTCTTTTATGCGGATCATTATTATCGGTTGCTTTTCTAGTTATTACATTTCGAAAAAACATCGATATTTTTTGTAAAAGCAATAATTTCTTAATTAAGTCATTTTTCTTTGGAGAGATCCACTACTTGAATGAAAAAAGAAATGTTTTTAAAGACGCCTCTTTTCTTTCATTTCGAAATTATTACAAATATCAATTAACTCAGCGTTTGGATTATTGGAGTTATCGTGTCATTAGTTTAGGATTTATCTTTTTAACTATAGGTATTCTTTCTGGAGCAGTATGGGCTAATGAGGCATGGGGATCCTATTGGAATTGGGACCCCAAGGAAACTTGGGCATTTATTACTTGGACCATATTCGCGATTTATTCACATACTAGAACAAATCAAAGTTTTCAAGGTACGAATTCGGCACTTGTAGCTTCTATAGGATTTTTTATAATTTGGATATGTTATTTCGGAATCAATCTATTAGGAATAGGTCTACATAGTTATGGTTCATTCACATTACAATCTAATTAAATAAACTCCACGAGGAACACATAAGAACATCATCCCATATATAACGAAAGTTCGTGCGGGTTTTTGAGAACCCTTTATTCAAAGGGTTCTCAAAAACTCGAGATACATCTCATTACAATCCTAACTAATTTTTTTGCATTATACAGCGAACTCAAAATGAAAGAATTATATATAAGACTTTGCTTTCTATCTCATTAATGAAAACTATCTATGAAAATAATTAGATAGGATAGCTTGTACCTTGTCAACTGATAGCGAGAGAACGAAATCAGGATAAATACCAATCCCTATTACAGGTAGAAAGATACAGATCGAAACAAATAGTTCTCGCGGTCCAGAATCCATAAAATTAGAGTTTTGGACGTTGAATAGTTTATACCCATAGAACATCTGACGTGACATAGATAATAAATAAATGGGAGTTAATATCATTCCAATTGCCATTATAAATGTAATTAGCATTTTGGGCATTAAAAGATATTTTGGACTGGTAATTATTCCAAAAAAGACTGCTGATTCCGCAACAAAACCACTAATCCCCGGCAATGCAAGAGAGGCCATCGAGAAACTACTAAACATGGTAAATATTTTCGGCATTGGAATAGATATCCCACCCATTTCGTCGAGATAAATAAGACGTATTCTATCACAACTCGTTCCCACTAAGAAAAAAAGTGCAGCACCAATAAATCCATGAGAGAGTATTTGTAAAATGGCCCCGTTGAGTCCCATGTCGGTTATAGAACCAATTCCTATAATTGTAAAACCCATGTGAGATACAGAAGAATAGGCTATTCTCTTTTTTAAATTGCGTTGACCAAGAGAGGTTGAAGCTGCATAGATTATTTGGATTGTCCCTACTATCACCAACCAGGGAGAAAATATAGAATGAGCATGCGGTAATAATTCCATATTGATCCGAATTAATCCGTAGGCTCCCATTTTTAATAAGATTCCAGCTAGAAGCATACATGTACTGTAATGCGCTTCTCCATGAGTATCGGGTAACCATGTATGTAGGGGTATAATCGGCAATTTGACAGCATAAGCAATAAGGAAGCCAAAATAGAATATTATTTCCAATGTCACAGGATATGATTGATTGGCTAATCTTTCAAAATCCAATGTCGGCCCATTGGAACCGTATAAACCCATACCCAGAACTCCTATTAATAGAAAAATGGAACCCCCCGCAGTGTACAAAATAAACTTTGTAGCTGAGTACAAACGTTTTTTTCCTCCCCACATGGATAAAAGTAAGTAAACAGGAATTAATTCTAACTCCCACATGATGAAAAAAAGTAAAAGGTCTCGAGAAGAAAACGATCCTATTTGACCACTGTACATTGCTAACATCAGGAAATAGAAAAATTGCGAATTTCGAGTAACCGGCCAAGCTGCTAAAGTAGCTAAAGTAGTGATAAATCCTGTCAGTAAAATAGGCCCTATGGAAAGCCCATCGATTCCCAGTTTCCAGTGAAAATCAAAAATATCTATCCATTTTGAATCTTCCCCCAATTGAACTAACGTATCGTCCAATTGGAAATGATAACAGAATACATAGGTTGTTAGAAGGAGTTCAAGTAAGCATATACATATAGTATACCACCTAAATACCTTATTTCCCCTATGAGGAAAAAAGAAAATTGAAGAACCCGCGAATATCGGCAAAACAACAAGTATTGTTAACCAAGGGAAATAACTCGTGATAAAGACAAGATACGGATTGATTGACCAAAAAGCCCCTTGCTCGAGAAAATATATTTTCTCGAGCAAGGGGCTTTTGTCGGTAAAAAGGAATCAAATGATTCAAGTGGAGTTTTTTATAACGTATCAATAAGATAGACCCATGCTGCGAGTTGTTTCATGCCATAAATAAACACGGACACTCAAAAAATCTGTTGGGCAAGCGGATTCACATCTCTTACAACCTACACAGTCCTCGGTTCTTGGGGCGGAAGCAATTTGCTTAGCTTTACATCCATCCCAAGGTATCATTTCCAATACATCTGTGGGGCAAGCTCGTACACATTGAGTACACCCTATACATGTATCATAAATTTTTACTGAATGCGACATTGGATCTATAAATTCCAGTTTTGAACATAAAAAATTTTCGATCTGGTAAAATAAGTAGACTTGTCTATTTATATTGTGGACACCAGACGAATCAATGGTTTATCAAAATCTTAAGAATCAATAGATTTTTAAATCTGTTCATGAGAAAGGACCAGGGGGCTTTGATTTTCGTTTCAATAACATGCTAATACGAGTCACACATATTAATTCAAATTGTCCAACAAATGGTCAATTTTCTTACTATAAATTACTATAAATAAACAAATAAACTATATTATATCTATCCATATATAAATAATAAATAGATATATATTATCCATTTAATAGATATGCTAATTTTGACTAATTATTCAATAAATTCGATTGATTAATACGAATTGATTTTCTGTTACGATGGATCGACGAAACAATAGCTAGCCCAATAGCTGCTTCAGCGGCCGCAATAGCTATAATAAAGATGGAAAAAATATCTCCTTTTAATTGTCGACTATCAAATACATCAGAAAATGTTACGAGATTTATATTAACCGAATTTAGTATAAGCTCAAGACACATAAGTGCCCTAACCACGGTTCGACTTGTGATCAGTCCATAGATACCGATAGAGAATAAATAGACACTCAAAAAAAGTACATGCTCGAACATCATTGACTAATTCCTCATCAATCTAGATTCATTTCAACATGAACAACAAGTCAATCGATTCGATTGACTAGAATAGAGCAATTACAGAAAAAAGAGGGTATTGGCATTAGATTTAACTAAAATAAAACCCTTAACCTTTTTCATTTTAGAATATATAATTCTAAGAATTTTGTGAATTCTGAATCCTAAGTATTTATTATTGACGGGCCATAGTAATTGCACCTATCAAAGAAACTAAGAGAATTATAGAAATAAATTCAAACGGAAGATAAAAATCTGTTGATAAATGAATTCCAATTTGTTGAACGTTACTTACAAGGTCCTGTTCGATAATCTGGTTTGATTTTGTAGTCCAAATAATTCCGTACCAGGACGTATCCGAGATAGTAAGAATTAGTGAAAAAAAAATACTTGTACAAACCAGTAAAGTAACCCCATCCCCAACGGTCCAAAGATAGGAATTATTGGAATATTCTGAACCATTCATGAACATAACAGCAAATATAATTAAGACATTTATGGCTCCCACATAAATAAGGAGCTGTGCGGCAGCTACAAAATAGGAGTTCAATAGAATATAGAATAAAGATATACAAACAAGAACCAATCCTAATGAAAAGGCAGAATAAATTGGATTGGTAAGTAATACTACCCCCAGACCTCCTAATATAAGAAATGATCCTAGAAATACTACAAGTATATCATGTATTGGTCCAGGTAAATCCATTATGTATAAAATAAGAGATAAATAAGTCGAGATATTTCATGACCTTACTAAATGGTCCAGGAAAGAGAAAGGGCTTTGCCTTTTTTTTATCTGAAAGAAAAAAGAAAAAACTAGTTCGAATTTTATATTTCGAAAAAATAACGAAAAGTAGAATCTATTCTGAAGTTTAAATCTAAAGAATAATTCTCAACAAACAATCAATAGTTATGTAGTTTCTGACCAACCAAAAGAAAAGAAGCCGGGATCCTCTATATCCAAAGAAAATCTTAGTAATCGGTAATCGTTCTTGAATCAAGGGGTTTATCTTTGTCTATTTTGATTTGAGTTGAATTCATAACTGTTTGAATTGAGCAATCCCCAATTACTGACATTGGTAAACGACCTAAAGCAATTTGATTATAATTCAATTCGTGACGATCATAAGTGGAAAGTTCATATTCTTCAGTCATTGATAAACAGTTTGTTGGACAATACTCGACACAGTTACCACAAAATATACAAACCCCAAAATCAATACTGTAATTAAGCAATTGTTTCTTTTTAATATTCCTTTCAAATCTCCAATCAACAACAGGTAAATCTATGGGACATACACGAACACATACTTCACAAGCAATACATTTATCAAATTCAAAATGGATTCGGCCGCGGAAACGCTCTGATGTGATCGATTTTTCATAAGGATACTGAATAGTGACAGGTAAACGATTTGTATGGGATAAGGTAATTATGAAACTTTGACCGATGTATCTTGCGGCTCGTATTGTTTGTTGACCATAATTTATGAAACCGGTCACCATAGGGAACATATTGTGGATATCCATGACTAAATTGATGTTTCTTTCTCTTGTTTGAGATAGTTGTTATAAATCTAGAATATCGTTATCTTATTCTGTTATTTAGAGAGAAACAAGTTGAGAAGAAGTTGTCAATAATAGATTACCTAATGAAATAGGTAAAAGAAATTTCCATCCAAGATTTAATAGCTGATCCATTCTCATCCTAGGTAAAGTCCATCTTGTTGTGATAGAAATGAAGAGAAAAAAAAAAGCTTTAGCTAATGTAATAAAGATACCAATTGTCATTCCAAAGACTCCAGCAATTTGATTTATTCCGAAAAGTTCAGGAATAGATATATATGGAATAGATAAATTCCACCCACCCAAGTAAAGCACTGTTGTAAATAATGAAGAAACTAATAAATTTAGGTAAGAGGCGAGGTAAAATAAACCGTATTTGATACCCGAATATTCTGTTTGATAACCTGCTACTAATTCCTCTTCCGCTTCTGGTAAATCAAAGGGCAATCTTTCACATTCTGCTAGAGAAGAAATAATAAAAACTATAAATCCTATAGGCTGACGCCAAAGATTCCACCCCCCAAAACCATATTTTGACTGTGCCTCAACTATATCAACTGTACTTGAACTGTTAGATAATCATAGTCGATAATAACATGACTGCTGGAATCGCTATTCCAAAACCGTACATGAGACCTCAGCTTCATACGGCTCCTCTATGGCCGCAAATAAATGCAAGTAAGGACTTGTTCGGTATTATCACCATCTTTGGATGATAAACGGAATAAAGATACATCAGAAAGTCCCAAATTAGACCAATGGAATTCCGTCTGCTAGAGTAAAAAGGGGCGCTTCTGAATTTATCTCATCCATTATTATTTCAATTTCTCTTTGTTTGATAATAACTTAATCCTTTAATAAAATACTCGTTATACCAATAAATATAAAGAACAAATTAGGCATTAGTTCAAAATTCGTGATAAGAATTCTGTATGTATAGATATGGATGACAAAAAAATAATAAATAAAAATATTTTCTTATTTTCATCCATTTTTTATCATTTCCTTTTTTCCTGGTCTTCTTTCTCAGAGGAAGGTACTCTAAAAAAAGAAAGAAATAAAAGATTAATTCGTTTTTGATAGTCATTTCTTTAATCAGTGAATAGGAGCATACTCTAGATCGGAATCGCGGGGAAGTACTGCTTCATCATTTCTACTAACTTAGAGCCCTCATTATGATTCGTTTTATCAAAAAATTTATGCAAAAATACCTTTTTTTGATACCTTACATTATCTCCATTACTAATCTTTTGTGTACCTTGGTGTTTCTAACTGTTCACTGATTTTTGATTGATCCCCGGTATGGCAAGACATACAAGACAGTAGTCGAAACCCCATACAGTCGATCTTTTGTACCCGCTTCAAGACATGATGACTAATCAAAGAATATCAATCTTGGGGTAAATAGTTTATACTATTTATGTTTACTTCAACTTTATTCTTGTACATAGGGAATGAGATTTTATCTTCTTACTGCAAATTTGGAAGCAGTTTTATTTTACTCAGATGACTATCTGGTTTAATTTATCGAACCTAATAATGAATAAAAAAATGCAAATATTCATTCAATATATTCAACTCCCTTATTTTATTTATAGAAAGGGGGGAAAGGTTCATGTTCCAACGAATCACACGTAGAGATATTGATAACACACATAGAGTTAATGGTATTTCATAACTAATAGATTGAGCAGCAGCTCGCAGACCACCCGAAAAGGAATATTTATTATTCGACCCATATCCTGACATAAGAAGTCCAATAGGAGCAATACTTGAAATGGCGATCCATAAAGAAACACCTATACTGAGATCGGCTAAAACAAGTCGATATCCAAAAGGAATTACTAAATAACTTAGTAAAATTGATATGACCGCTATAGACGGTCCGACACTAAACAAACGGATATCTCCTCTAGATGGGAGAAGGTCCTCCTTAAAAAGTAGTTTGGTCCCATCTGCTAGAGCTTGAAGAATTCCCAATGGTCCGGCATATTCCGGACCAATACGTTGTTGTATTGCTGCGGATATTTCTCTTTCTAACCAAACAATTACCAGTACCCCCATTGTGACTCCCAATATAAGGGTTAAAATGGGGACAAGGATCCATATTAGTCCATAGACTTCTTTTAACGATTCCGATCTAGAAAAAGAATTGATAGCTTGTACTTCTATCGTATCAATTATCATTTCAACGATCAACTTCTCCCATAATAATATCTATACTACCTAGTATCGTCATGATATCAGCCAATTTCATTCTTTTAACTAGTTGAGGAAGAATTTGCAAATTTATGAAACCTGGTGGACGAATTTTCCATCTCCAGGGAAACACACTACTATCTCCTATCAAATAAATTCCTAATTCTCCTTTTGGTGCTTCTACTCTCACATAAAGTTCTTGTTTTGATAATTCAAAATTGGGAGAAAGTTTTTTGGTAATAAATCTATATTCAAAATTATTCCATTGGGAATTTTTTTCTCTATTAAAGCGTCTGACTTCTAAATTCTCATAGGGTCCCCCAGGAATTCCTTCTAGAGCCTGTTGAATAATTTTTACGGATTCCCCCATTTCGCCGATTCGTACTAAATAACGAGCTAGCGAATCTCCTTCTTTTTGCCATTGAACCTTCCAATCGAACTTATTGTAACACTCATAAGGATCAACTTTACGAAGATCCCATTGGATTCCAGAAGCTCGTAACATTGGTCCTGATAAACCCCAATTTATTGCTTCCTCTCCATCAATAATGCCTACTCCTTCCACTCGTTCCAAAAAAATAGGATTCCGTGTAATAAGTTTTTGATATTCAACAATTCCTGTTAAAGAATAATCGCAGAAATCCAAACATTTATCTATCCATCCATAAGGTAGATCGGCAGCTACTCCCCCGATACGGAAATAATTATGCATCATTCGCATACCTGTGGCGGCTTCGAATAGATCATATAGCAATTCCCTCTCTCTGAAAATATAGAAAAAGGGAGTTTGCGCACCGATATCCGCCATAAAAGGTCCTAGCCATAATAAATGAGAAGCTATACGACTAAGTTCCAGCATAATTACTCTAATATAACTAGCTCTTTTAGGTACTTGAACACTTTCCAATCGTTCTGGTGCATTTACCGTTATTGCTTCTGTGAACATAGTGGCTAAATAATCCCACCGTGTTACATAAGGCAAATATTGTATAATTGTTCGATTTTCCGCTATTTTTTCCATTCCTCTGTGTAAATAGCCCAATATGGGTTCACAGTCAATAACATCTTCACCATCGAGAGTAAGGATCAGTCGAAGAACTCCGTGCATGGATGGGTGGTGAGGACCCATATTAACTATCATGAAATCTTTTCTTGTAGCCGGTACAGTCATATCTTTTCTTCCTTAATTTGTTATTCCATTCCATGAATTTCTCAAAACGAGGTTCATCAAAATGAAAAATCTAATAACTAATAAAAAAAATTCAAACCAATCTTAAAATTTAAAATTTTCATTAACGAGTTTTTGACTCCCGGATATTTAACTGATCAATTAATTTCTTATAGCGTACCTTATTTTTCTTTGACAAATAATTCAGCAGCCGTTGACGTTTTCCCAGAATTATTCGTAGACCTCTTTGTGATAAAAAATCTTTTTTATGTAATTTCAAATGTAAAGTGAGTCTCCGTATCTTATTGCTAAACCCTAAAACTTGAAATTCAACAGACCCACAGTTTTCTTCTTTTTCTTCTTGTGGAATAACCAATATGAATGCATTTTTGATCATAAAAAACCAATTTTTCTATTTTTTTTTTCTTTTCCGTGGATTTTCTCGATCAGGAAAAATAATAATTATACTAGTCATTTTAATCTAGTACACACAAAAATTTGTATTTATTCATATACACTACTTTGCTTTCATTTATTTTATATATTTTATATTATATAATATATTTATATATATTTATAAAATCAAATTTTCTTTCTTTTTTTTAGTTATGTTATCCAAATCAAATTTTTCATTTGATTTGGATAGAAAGAGATAATACATTTATACATTCCTAAAAGAAAATTCTTTTTTTTTGTTTTTTAGGGGAAAAGGGATTCTGTCGATTTCTTCCGAAATCCATTGATATTTAATCAAATCGGTGTCATGATATGTTTAATATGCATATATTTTTCTTTTGACTTTCTATGTCATGTGATACATAGAAAATGTACTTACTATTAACTTATTCTGTTCTGAATTAACTAATTCAGAATCGTGGATACATATGTATCCTTGACATACTAAAACGACTGCCATTATCGGTATCAAACCAATACCGATTCATACAAGCTAAATCTTCTAATCGATAATTGGGCCAAAGAAACAATTTGAATTTGATTAATTTATTTGCATCCATATTAAAATGCTTGTCCTTATTCAAAAATTGTCCACAGTTTCTTATGTTATTTTGATTGCAAAATTTTTGATTTTTATACACAACATTCCAATTCTGGGAATTGAAACAAATTAGAATTCTCCACTCTCTACGACGTCTGGGGGATAGAATATTTTCAGGAACAAGGAAATCATAATGATTTTTTTTTCCATTCACAAGTATATCGTTGTGTCGTCCACGGGTTCCATCAAAATGATTTTTATCAACATATCCCTCTTTTATGCATTTTTCATTAGTTTTGTGCTTACTCTTATCAACCAATAAAATACCTATAGTTTGATATGTAATAAATTTTCTCATAAATTTTACTTTCTTTGATAGACGAATTGGTTCAATAATAAACATTCCTTTGTTTACCAATTCTTGCAAGGTGAGCCTTTGTGGAATCAACATTAGATCCAGATGCATCTCTCCTCTTTCAATTGAGTATATAGCAATTTCCTTTGGATCCATCAGTCTAAGTAGGAAACAATATAACTTGATATTATTCATTATTCTTTGATTCAAAGGGTCAACCCATCTTAATTGAAAAATGAAATTATTTTTCAGGAAGAAACCCAGTTCCTCTTCTACCTTGTTCTTGTTCTTGAATTGTTTTTTCTTTTTACTCTTTTTAATGTCTGATGTCGGGTAATCTTCTTCAATATTTTTCTTTTTATTTTGTTTTCGTAGATCTGATACAAGATCCCCTTGGTCCTGTTTTTCGTTTTTTTTTTTGTTAGAATTTTCTAATTCAATATATTCTTTTTTATTTTTATCAGTTTTATCAGATAGTAAAGGAAGATTTTTTTTATTTATGCTGATCTTGTCATTTTTACTAATATTTTCATTTCCATAAAAATGAAAAATAAGTAATTTGATTGGTATGATCCACGGTTTCATCTTATAGACATCAAAAAGTAGCACAAATTCTGGGAAAAACGAGGGGCTTAGCTTTGATTTTGATATTGTACGATATAACCCTTTTTGATTCATACCCATCCAATCAAAAATGTGCTTTTTTTGATTGGATGAATCAACTTCGTGATGAATTGTAAAAGACAAAGTTTCTTTTTTTTCAAATATGTTATAATTATTATTCGTTTTGGTTGTAACATTTTTTTTAATCTTGGTATCGATATGTGTATTGGCCCAGGCCTTAATGTCAATATTATTTCTAAGACAACTTCCACAATCAAAATATTTTCTATCCGCATTTTTATGCGTACCAATAATATATCTTTTTTCTATATAATCATCAATGGCTAAACTTATTAATCCATAAAATGATTCGGGTTTAGGCATATTTAAATTAGATGTAATTTTGTGGTCCTCATTTATTTGTAATGTTGATCCAGAAATATCTGAGTCCCTACTATCCCCATTATTTATATAATCATATGATAAAAGATCATATCCGTAGTGTTTTTTCCATTTTTCTTTTTGACTCATCAATGAATTTACTGTATAGGAATTTTTTTTTACATAAGAATTTAATTGGGTTTTTTCTTTTTTATATAAATCCAATTTCATTGAGTATTTTTTTTGAAGCGTACGACGTCGGTTGATCCTATTTCGCCATTTTTCCGGGACTAACGGGGACCACTTGGTATGAGAGAAATTGTATTGAAAATGCGCCCCTAACCAATTTTTCCATTTATTCTCCTTAGTCTTAATTTTCTTATGCCTTAGTTTGGAATCCAATATTCCCTGGATCATACAATAATCTTTGATTCTATCCCTAAGAAAAGGATAGGTGTCGTGATACTGAAACACAGATTTTAAGTGATACTTGTTAAGTAATTTTGTTTGTGATAATTTGTAAAATACATATGCTTGAGACAACGAAGATAAGTCACAATAAATACTTTTATCATTATGACTAATATTTTTATTATAAAAAAACTTTTTGATAGTCGAAATAAAGTTGATTGTATTTTGATTTTTTTTCTCAATTCTTTCCTGATTTGTTTCATCATTAGAAATGGATTGATTGATCATTTTTCTTAATTCAAATAAAACTTGGGCATTAATCTTGGGAATCTTAATGGTATATAGTAAGATACCTATGTATACTTTTTCAATGAAGGATTTCATAAAATAATGTGATTTACGTATTAATCGTATATTTTGTCTTTTAAATATTTGCCAAACAGCCTTCTGCGATTCCGATCTATTATCACAAGTTAGAATTTTTCTTTTTTTGTCTTTTGTGATTTCTTCAATTTGAGTCCTAATTGTGATTGTCTTATTAGCAAGATCCATCATTTTTGTTTCTATGAATGAATAATTTTCTAAATTCGTAAATCGAATTTGAATGGTCGATTCGTGGATGATCTTATCATTCATTTTTGAATCTTTTATGTTTTCATTTAATTCATATCTCCTCCCCCGGTTAAATAAAAAAATGGAGTTTATTACATTTTCAAATTCCTTCATTATTAGGTTTATAACTAGTTTCATGACCCATATTGTTTTTTCTTTTGAAACTTTTAGAAACCATTTTATTATTTCTTTGAAAACTCTTAGAACTCCAAACAATTGCATTTTTACTTCTCTTTTTTTTTTTTCAATTTCTTTAGAAATAGGTTCAAAAAAAGGGGGTCGTTTTCGGGCAGAACCAAAGGGTAGGTCTGCCTCCTTTCCCAAAACTGTTAAAAAACAAAAATCGTCCTTTTGTGTTTTTTTCCGCATTTTATCTCTATGATGAGAGTATACCTTAGCTCCTTGCCAAGGTTTCAGACAGAAGGGAAATAGAATCTTTATCTGAATACCGTCTGTTAACCAATTTTGGGGAAATTCCGTTTCTGATAATTGAACACCATTATAGGTGCAAAAAATATGTACTTCTCTATTCCATTCCTTCAAATCTTCGTACCACTCGGGGAATTGGAATAATAGCATGCGGCCTACATTTTTAGCTATTATCAATGAAGGTAATATAATATATTTTCTGAGAAAGGATTGGGTTACTAACATTGAACCTCTGATTATTTGAGTAAATATAAAAGTATCCCAGGTTTCGGATATTGCTATTCGTTTATTTTTTTCTTCTTTCTCTTTGTTTGTTTTTTCCCCTTTTTTTGTATTTTTCTCTTCAAAATCAGCAATTTGAAATTCTGGATTTTCCCCTACCCAATTCCTAAAAATGCGATTCATCATATTAGAGAAAAAAAAAGAAGAAAGAAAAACCGTTTTGTCTATTCGATCCAAAAAAAGTGGAGAATGCGCATTTGCTTGAAACATTTCCCAAATAACTATTTTACGTCTTTGCGCACGCATGGATCCTTTAATTAGACCACGATGAAAGTCTGATTGGTGTGAGTAACGTATCAAAGCTTCTTCTTCTTCTTCTTCACTAGTACTAGTATCATTAGTATTAGTGCTAGGATTATCACTCTGATCATCAGTATAAATTACCACTCGTTTGCCTTTTCTTGAACGAATGTCCGTTTTTCCCATCGATCCCTCTTCATTTTCTTCTTCCTCTTCTTCTTCTTCTTCTTCTTCCGAAACATCAATCAATTTGTATGACCATCGAGAAACATTTTTACTGATTTCTTCCATTTCAATGGATTTTTCTTTTAGTGTTGTTTGATCGTTTGGATCAGTTGTAATTTCATCGAATCCAAATTGCAAAGATTTTTCTTTCTTTTCTGAATCAATTTCTTGTTCGTATTCAAAAGATAATTCATCAATTGAGGTTAAGTAATTATCAATAAAAAAATTAGAATTCAAAAAGGATTCCCCGCGAAATAGATTCTTTTGATGTTCAAGTTCTCGAGAATGCTCAGGAAATAGATCATGAATCTTATTTATCCAGAACATTTCTATGGAATCAAATGTTTCTGTCGAAGTGATGAAATCATGAATGATTTCACGTAAATCGAATTTTTTTATTGTTCCTCGATATGGTCCATTCAAAAAAGGATCATACATTTTTGGTAAGTATTCTTGTTCATTCTCATCATCGCATAATCTGGTCCTTTTTTCTACCATATCTAGAAAAACCTTTTCTTTTTCTACAATTTGGATTCGACTGATCAATTCGTTGTTCAAGTTGTACTTTTTTTGTTCATTGGCAAAAACCCAATAGTTATAGAGATTCCCGTGATATAGTTTTTCTTTCGTGTACAAAGAAATTTTCCGTTCTATCATTTCTGAAAAAGTTGATAAACTGGGGGGATATGTAAAAGATATTATTTGTTTTCCATCACTTGGACATGTATAAAAAAAATATTGTGACATTTCATTTCGTACAGCATTTTCTAATTGATCATTTTTTATATATCGAAATGGGCGATTCCATCGTTTATCATCGAAAAGAAAAGTAACAAGGGGCTCTTCCATTTTCTTTAAAGAAATTTCCCTTTTTTCTTCTTTAAGTTTTCCCAATTCCCAATTATCTTGATACCCATCAAGATAAGAATCTTCGTAAACTGGGCTATCTTTTTTAGTCTTTTTCGTTTCGTAAGTTGTTTCTACATCGCTTTCTTCCTTTCTTTCTCCCCCTTCTTCCTTTTCTTTCAGTTTCTTAGTGAAAATAGGCGACGGCATTCTGCCTAAATAGTAGACACAGGTGATAAATAAGAGAATACTAAAGATTCGAGCCATAGAATTTCTCAATTCTGACACAAGGTACTTATTAGAATGATTTTGCCGTATCCAGAATAATACCAATCCAACCCATTTCATGAATAAAATGTGACCAATTAACCAACCAACAAAACTACTTGTTACAAATAACATCTTGTTGTTGCATCGAAACATATAAATGTTGACTAATCTGGCTAAGGTTGAACTTGGTAAAATGAAATGGTTGAATAATTGAAAAATGAGATTATTCAGGAATACACATTGAA